TTTAATTTTTGTGTTTTTTTGTATTTTATATATAAATTGAAAGTTTTTTTTTCGAAATTAATAATGTATAATATTCATATAGTTGCTTCAATTTTGTACCCTTATTTTATAGAAAAAATAAAAAAATATTCTTAGTTTTTGCGAGTTTAATATAAATGATTTATTTTAATATATTACATTTAACTAATATTATTATTATTATTATTATTATTATTATTCTGCTCCGAACGATCTTGCTGCCAAAAATTATGAGAAGGTGTCAGGCCAGTCAACAGTTAGTATTATATAATAACATATTTATTTAAATGTAATTAAATATTTTATATTATTATAATATGATATAAACAATATTATTATTATTATTATTATTATTATTATATATAGATCTTTCTCTTCATGAAAATCAATACAAAAACAAATTTATATTATTTAATCTTTCTTTATAAATATAAAAAAAAAGAAAGATTAAATAATAGGAGCATAAGATTACACATTTTTATTTTTTTTAGCTCCATGTTTAATATTTATTATATATAATAGAGAAGTTGTTGTTGGTCTAAAGGAGGAGATCTTCTAAATTTTTTTCACTTTTTTGTGATATTTTATTATTTTCTTTCTTAATTATTTATTATATTTTAATCTTAGTTTCATGTTATTTAATTATTTTAATTTTATTTTTATTAAAAAGTTTTATTCTTGCTTAAATATTTACTTTTTTCTTTGATTTATATGTGAGTTTTGTAAGACTAAATGTTCTGTTTTGCAGTAATTTGATTTAATTAATCAAGTGATTTTGGATTTAGCAATTGATTTAGTATTGGCATAATTCGTGCCAGCAGCCGCGGTTATACGATTGATACAAGTAAATAATATTGGTTAATACAGTTGTTTATATTTTTATAGAGATAAATTTAAGATTTTGAGGGTGAAATTTAAAATCTTTTAATGTTTCTTTCTATGATTCTGTGAAATTTAAATAATAAACTAGGATTAGATACCCTATTATTTTAAGTGTTAATTAGATTTACCAGGGTATTAATAGTTAAGGTCTTTAAACCCAAAGAATTTGGCGGTATCTCATTCCATTCAGAGGAACCTATCCCATAATTGATAGTACACGATTAACATTACTTAATTTATTTGTTTGTATATCTCCGTTATCAGAAAATCTTTTTAGAGTTATAATTTTCTTAATTTGTAATTATAAAATATTTCAGGTCAAGGTGCAGCTTATAATTAAGAGGAGATGGGTTACAATAGATTTTTGTTTATAACGGATTTAATAGTGAAATACTATTAATGAAGGTGGATTTGATAGTAATTTAATATATTTATTTTAATTGATATTGGCTCTGAGGTGTGTACACATCGCCCGTCGCTCTCATTATTAATATTTACCAATTAATCTATAAGGTAAGATTTAAGTTAGATGAGATAAGTCGTAACATAGTAGATGTACTGGAAAGTGTATCTAGAAAGATTACAAGATATAACTTATTAGTAAAGTATTTCATTTACACTGAAAATTGTTCTGTGCAAATCAGGATATCTTGATTATTAATTTTATTATAATTATTTTTTGTTATTTTATTTTTTAATAAAAGAAATTTTATTTATTAATTGGTCTTAGTATATTTTATAAAATTAATTAATTAAATTATAGTTTATTAGTAATGTAATTGGATTATGAAATAAATATTTAATTATTGGAAAGTAAATTTAAATTGTTGTACCTTTTGTATCAGGGTTTATTAAATTTTTAGTATTTATTTACTAGTCTCGATTTAGGTTGATTTACAATTAATTTATAGTTAATGTATCATAATTATTTTTGAGTTAATTGTAGAAATGAAATGTTAATCGTTTCCTAAGATATCTAGTTTCTTAAGAAAAAATTTAATTTTTTAAAGTTATTAGTTTTTATTTTCTTTTTTATGTAAAAATATTAACTTATTTATTCTTTTATGACAGTATAAGCTCTAGAGTTTATCTGTAATCTTATAAATTTTTATTTAATAGTCAGCTTTAAACCAGCTATCTTTTTGATTACGCTATAGTTCATTATTTTTTATTTTGATTTTATAATTATTTTAGGTTTTATATTAAGATTATTAATTTAATTTTTAAATTATTGTAATAATGATGGAATTAGTATATTGTTTTGTTTATAATAATTTATTTTGTTAATTTATTATAAGGAATTAGGCAAAATTGATTTCCGCCTGTTTATCAAAAACATGTCCTCTTGATTATATTTTGAGGTCTGGCCTGCTCACTGACAAGGTTTTAAAGAGCCGCGGTATTTTGACCGTGCAAAGGTAGCATAATCATTAGTCTCTTAATTAGGGGCTAGAATGAATGGCTTGACGAGAAATCATCTGTCTCTTATTAAATTATAGAATTTAACTTTTAAGTTAAAAGGCTTAAATTTTTCTTTAAGACGAGAAGACCCTATAGAGCTTAACATTTTATTTTTATATAATTTTTAGTTAATCTTTTTATATTTAAACATAATGTTTTGTTGGGGTGACATGAAGAATAAATAAACTCTTCATTCTAAAATCATTAATTTATGTTTAATATGATCCATAATTTATGATCATAAGATTAAGTTACCTTAGGGATAACAGCGTAATTGTTTTTGAGAGCTCATATTGACAAAGCAGATTGCGACCTCGATGTTGGATTAAGAATAATTTTGGGTGCAGGAGCCCAATAATTAGGTCTGTTCGACCTTTAAATTCTTACATGATCTGAGTTCAGACCGGCGTGAGCCAGGTCGGTTTCTATCTTAAGTTTAAATTATTTATATTAGTACGAAAGGACCATATAATTAAAATATTTTTTATTTATTGACTTAGATTAATATTTACTATTTTGACAGATTAATGTGTTGAATTTAGAATTCATTAATGTAGATTAATTCTACAAATAGTATTGATATTTTATGATTTGTTTATATTTGTTTTAAATTTTCTTTTATTAGTAATTTGTGTTTTAATTAGTGTTGCCTTTTTAACTTTATTAGAACGAAAGGTATTAGGTTATATTCAAATCCGAAAAGGCCCTAATAAGGTTGGATTTGCTGGTGTTCCTCAGCCTTTAAGTGATGCTGTAAAGTTAATTTGTAAGGAACAACCTATTCCTATTTTATCAAATTATTTATTATATTATTTTTCCCCCGTATTTAATTTAATGATTTCTTTGGTTATTTGGATTATTTTTCCTTATTTAACTTATATATGTTCATTTTCTTATGGTTTTTTATTTTTTTTATGTTGTACTAGATTAGGAGTGTATACTGTAATAATTGCTGGTTGATCATCTAATTCAAATTATTCTTTATTAGGTTCAATACGTTCTGTTGCTCAAACTATTTCTTATGAAGTAAGATTAGCTTTAATTTTAATATCTTTAATTATTTTAATTGGAAGATTTAATATATTAAATTTTATAAATTATCAGATTTATTGTTGATTTATTATTATTTCTTTTCCTTTATTTTTATCATGTTTTGCTTCTTGTTTAGCAGAGACTAATCGTACTCCTTTTGATTTTGCTGAAGGTGAATCTGAATTAGTATCTGGATTTAATATTGAATATGGAGCAGGCGGATTTACTTTAATTTTTTTAGCTGAATATACAAGAATTGTTTTTATAAGAATGTTTTTAACTTTAATTTTTTTAGGAGGTGATTTTTATTCTTTTATATTTTTTATTAAGCTTGCTATTATATCTTTTTCTTTTATTTGGGTGCGTGGAACTTTACCTCGTTTTCGTTATGATAAATTAATATATTTAGCTTGAAAGAGCTTTTTACCATTGTCTTTAAATTTTTTTATCTTTTTTGTAGGGTTAAAAATTTTATTAATTTCTATTATTTAGTGAAATTTTTTAAGAAAAGTTAATAGAAGAGTTAAACTTCTAATTTTATGTTTTCAAAACATATGCTTTTCATAAGCTAATTAACTATTTATTAATTAATTTGTCTCATATATTTGCAATATGAACATTAATTATAAAATAAGTAAAGTATAGAACTGTTAAAATTTGTCCTGTTATAATATAAGGTTCTTCAACAGGTCGTTTTCCAATTCATGTTAATAAAATTACAATAATTACTATAATTCAAAATATAACTTGATTAATTGGATAAAATTGAATTCCTCGGAATGGTGTTTTATTATAGAATGGAAGAATTATTAAAATTCTAATTGATAAAAATAATGCAATAACCCCACCTAGTTTATTAGGGATTGACCGTAGAATTGCATATGCAAATAAAAAATATCATTCTGGTTGAATATGTACTGGTGTTACTAAAGGATTCGCTGGTACAAAATTATCTGGATCTCCTAATAAGTAAGGATTAATTAAACATAATATAATTAATAATGATGTTATTAAGATAAATGTAATTGAATCCTTAAATGAAAAATAAGGATGGAATGGAATTTTTTCAATATTTCCATCGAGCCCTAATGGATTATTAGATCCTGTTTGGTGAAGAAAAAATAAATGAATTGCTGCTATAGCAGCAATAATAAATGGTAATACAAAATGAAAGGTGAAAAATCGATTTAATGTAGCATTATCAACAGCAAATCCTCCCCATACTCATTGAACTAAATCTGTGCCTAAATAAGGAATTGCTGATAATAAATTAGTAATTACTGTTGCACCTCAAAATGATATTTGTCCTCATGGTAAAACATAACCTATAAATGCGGTTGCTATAACTAAAAATAGAATAATTGTTCCAATTATTCAAGTATGTATATACATATATGATCCATAATAAATTCCTCGTCCAACATGTAAATAAATACAAATAAAGAATATTGATGCTCCATTAGCATGAATAGTTCGAATAATTCATCCATTATTTACATCTCGACAAATATGTACTAAAACTACTCTTCTAAATGCTATTTCAATATTTGATGTATAATGTATAGCTAAAAATAATCCTGTCACAATTTGAATTACTAAACATAAACCTAATAATGAACCAAAATTTCATCAAAATGAAATGTTTGTTGGAGCAGGTAAATCTACTAAAGAATTATTAATAATTTTTAATAAAGGATGTTTTAATCGAATTGGTTTATTCATTAGTAGTTATCTTATTTTACGAATTGGTCCTTGATTAATATTAGTAATTTTTACTACTGCTAGTAATGCTAGAAATAAATAAATTATTATTATTATTGTAATAATTAAAGGTGGGTTTATATATAATTTTTCTAATGAGAATGTTATTTCTTGATAATTAATTAAATTATTAATATTTATAATTTCTGTGTTTTTAAAAAAGTCTATAAATATTGTTTTATCTAATATTATTATAATTATCATGATAATTATTCATAAAACAACCGAAAATATTATAATGATTAATTTTGGTTGAAATATTTCATTTGATGCAATTCTTGTAATATAAATAAATAATACTAATATACCTCCAAGAAATGTTAAGAATAAAATATATGATAATCAAAATCTTTCTATTATTGTTCCAATTATTAATCCAATAAGGAAGGTTTGTAAAATAATAAAAAGTATTATTGATATTGGATGGTTTAATTTAATAAAATTAATATTCATTACATTAGATAAGGCTATAATTATTATTTTAATCATTTCAGGAGTTAGTTTATAAAAATATTGGTTTTGGGGACCAAGGATAGAAAAGTTTTCTATTCCTGAAGTTTTAAAAGTGGGGGCAGATCTTATTTTCGGTTTACAAGACCGGCGTTTTTTTTAAACTATTAAAACTAATGTTTATATTTTCTATTTTTACTTCTTTATTAATTTATTTTGCTGGTGTTTATGTTTTTTCTTCAAAACGTAAACATTTATTGATGGTTTTGTTAAGATTAGAATATATTGTTCTTTCTTTATTTATATTAATTGTTATTTTTCTTATTGAATTTGATTATGATTATTTTTTTCCTATTATTTTTTTGGTTTTTTCTGTTTGTGAAGGTGCTTTAGGTTTATCAATTTTAGTTTCTATAATTCGTTCTCATGGTAATGATTTTTTTAATTCTTTTAGATTGTCTTTATGTTAAAGTATTTAATAATAATTGTTTTTTTGACTCCTCTTTGTTTATTAAATAATTCTTGATGGTTGGTTCATTCTTTAATATTTTTGTCTAGTTTTGTTTTTATAATTTGTGTTTATTCATATTGTGATTTAAATATAATTAGATATTATTTTGGAGTTGATTATTTTTCTTTTAGTTTGATTTTATTAAGCTTTTGAATTTGTTCTTTAATAATTACAGCTAGAGGTTCTGTTTATTTATCTTCTTATCATTCAAATTTTTTTGTTTTTATGGTTTTATTCCTTTTGATTATATTATATTGTTCTTTTGCTAGCTTAAGATTATTATCTTTTTATATTTTCTTTGAAGCTAGATTGGTTCCTACTTTGCTTTTAATTTTAGGTTGAGGTTATCAACCTGAACGTCTTCAAGCGGGTATTTATTTAATTTTTTATACTTTATTTGCTAGACTACCATTATTATTAGTTTTGTTTAAGATTTATTCTTATGTAAATACTTTATATTTTCCTTTATTATTTGATTTTGGTTCTTATTATTTTATGTTTTATGTTTTTATAATTTTGGCTTTTTTAGTTAAGATGCCTATGTTTTTGGTTCATTTATGATTACCTAAGGCTCATGTTGAGGCACCTATTTCTGGTAGAATGATTCTTGCTGGTGTTTTATTAAAGTTAGGAGGTTATGGAATTTTCCGTGTAATAAAGGTTATTTCTTTCTTAGGTTTAAAGTTTAATTATTTTTGGTTATCTTTAAGTTTATCTGGTGGAGTTATTGTTAGATTTATTTGTTTTCGTCAGGTTGATTTAAAGTCTTTAATTGCTTATTCTTCTGTTGCTCATATAAGTATGGTGATTGGTGGTTTAATAACTATAAATTGATGAGGTTGTATAGGTTCTTTGTCTTTAATAGTTGGTCATGGTTTATGTTCTTCTGGTTTATTTTGTTTATCAAATATTATTTATGAACGTTTAGGTAGACGAAGATTATTAATTAATAAGGGTATAATTAATCTTATACCAAGAATAGCTCTTTGATGATTTCTTTTAAGTTCTTGTAATATAGCAGCTCCTCCTTCATTAAATTTGGTTGGTGAATTAAGTTTATTAAATAGAATTATATCATGGTCTTCTTTTAGATTTTTAGTTTTAATTTTTTTATCTTTTTTTAGAGCTGTTTATACTTTATATATATATTCTTATTCTCAACACGGTTCTTATTTTTCTGGTGTTTTTACATGTTCTCTTGGTTATTTACGTGAATATCATCTTTTATTTTTACATTGACTTCCTTTAAATATTTTATGTTTAAAGGGTGAGTATTTTTATATTTAATTTTGCTTAAGTATTTTAATTAAAATATTGTTTTGTGGGATCAATGATATGAATTTTTTCATCTTAGGCCGTGAAATTATTTTCTATTTGTTCTTTAAGTTTTTTTTCTTTATTTTTTATAAGAACTTTAATTTTTATTTTAGGGATTTATTATTTAATGATTGATTATAGAGTTTTTGTTGAGTGAGAACTTTTTAATTTAAATAGTTCTATAGTTGTTATAACTTTAATTTTGGATTGAATATCTTTAATTTTTATATCTTTTGTTATATATATTTCTTCTTTAGTTATTTATTATAGAGAGGATTATATGTCTGGTGAGAAAAATATTAATCGTTTTATTATTATTGTTTTAATATTTATTCTTTCAATAGGATTTTTAATTATTAGTCCAAATTTAATTAGAATTTTATTAGGTTGAGATGGTTTAGGTTTAGTTTCTTATTGTTTAGTAATTTATTATCAGAATGTAAAGTCTTATAGTGCTGGTATATTAACTGCTTTATCTAATCGTATTGGAGATGTTGCTATTTTAATTTCTATTGCTTGAATGTTAAATTTTGGTGGTTGAAATTATATTTATTATTATGATTTTATTTTAAATTCATTTGAAATAAAGGTTATTACAATATTAATTGTTTTAGCAGCTATAACAAAGAGAGCTCAAATTCCTTTTTCTTCTTGACTTCCTGCAGCTATAGCTGCCCCTACCCCTGTTTCTGCTTTGGTACATTCTTCTACTTTAGTTACTGCTGGTGTTTATTTATTAATTCGTTTTAGACCTATACTTAATATTTATAATTGTGGTTGGTTTTTATTATTAGTTGGTTGTTTAACTATATTTATAGCTGGACTTGGAGCAAATTTTGAGTTTGATTTAAAGAAAATTATTGCTTTATCTACTTTAAGACAACTTGGTTTAATAATAAGAATTTTAGCTATAGGTTATCCAAAACTTGCTTTTTTTCATTTATTAGCTCATGCTTTATTTAAGGCATTATTATTTATATGTGCAGGTTCAATAATTCATAATTTAAAGGATTCTCAAGATATTCGTTTTATAGGTTCAATTGTAAATTTTATACCTTTAACTTCTATTTGTTTTAATGTTTCTAGCTTGTCTTTATGTGGTATACCTTTTTTAGCTGGGTTTTATTCAAAGGATTTAATTCTTGAGATGGTTTGTTTAAGATGAATTAATTGTTTAATCTTTTTTTTATATTTTTTTTCTACTGGTTTAACTGCTTCTTATTCTTTTCGTTTGTTTTATTATTCTATATCTGGTGATAATAATTTTTATTCAAGTTTTTCTTTTGACGATAAGGGTTTTTATATTTCTTTTGGAATAATTGCTTTATTATTTGTTGCTATTTTTGGTGGTAGTTTACTTTCTTGATTAATTTTTCCTATTCCTTATATAATTGTTTTACCATTTTATTTGAAGTTTTTAACTATTACTGTTGTTATTTTAGGTTCTTATTTTGGTTATCTAATTTCTAAATCAAATTTTTCTCATAATTTATTTTCTCTGAATATATTATCTTTTGTTAGATTCACAGGTTCAATGTGATTTATACCATTTCTTTCAACTAAGTTTATTAGTTATTTACCTTTAAAGTTTGGTTTTTATTCATCAAAGTCTTTTGATTATGGTTGAGGTGAAATATTAGGTGGTCAAGGTTTATATAATTTATTTATTTATATAATTGATTATATTCAAAGTTGATATGATTCTAATTTTAAAATTTATCTTTTAACTTTTATTTTCTGGATATTTATTTTAATTATATTATTTTTTTAATAGTACCTAAATAGCTTATTATTAGAGTTTGACACTGAAGATGTTAGGGAAATATTTTTATTTTTAGGTATATTTATAAATATAAAAAATATTGTTTTTACAGTGAAAATGTAATGTTTTATTTAAACTATATAAATAGAAATGTTAACGGAGTTTAACCGCTAATATAAAAAGTTAGCAGCTTTAATATTGGCTTTACATTTCCTTAATTGGAACTTTATAGTTCAATTATATTATTAACAGTAATACGCCTCTTATTTGGCTTCAATTAATAAATAAATAAGGGTAATAAATACCATTTTTTCAGGTCGAAACTGATTGTGATTTTTCACTTCTTATTTTTAAGGTTAATTGATAAATCAATACTTTTTGAATGCAACCCAAATGTTATACTTAACTATAACCCTTAATCTGCTCATTGAAGAGCCCCTTGATTTCATTCATGATAAAGTCCACCTAATAAAACTAAGATAAAAAATATTGTTGATATTGTTCAGATTATAATATTTGATGTTTTTATAATAATAACAATAGGTAAAATTAATGCAATTTCTACATCAAAAATTAAAAAGATTACTGCAATCAAAAAGAATCGAAGTGAAAAAGGTATTCGAGCAGAGCTTTTTGGATCAAATCCACATTCAAATGGTGATCTTTTTTCCCGGTCATTAATTAATTTTTTTGATAAAGTTGTTGCAAGGATTATAACAATTATTGGTAAAATAAATCTAATAAAAGTTCCTGTTGATAAAATCAAAATTGTTTTTCTTGATTAGTAATCAAGCTTTCTGATTGGAAGTCAAATGTACTATTTATACTAGAAAAACAATTATCTACCTCATCAGTAAATTGAAATATATAGGAATAATCATACTACATCTACAAAATGTCAATATCATGCAGCTGCTTCAAATCCAAAATGGTGATTAGTTGAGAATTGGTTTATTGAATGTCGTATTAGACATGTTAAAAGAAATAATGTTCCAATAATTACATGTAGTCCATGAAATCCTGTTGCAACAAAGAATGTTGATCCATAAACTGCATCAGCAATGGTGAAAGGTGCTTCTCAATATTCATATGCTTGTAGTATAGTAAAATAAATTCCTAGTAAAACTGTGAAAAATAACCCTTGAAGTGTTTGAGTATGATTAGATTCTATAAGTCTATGATGAGCTCATGTTACGGTTACTCCTGATGCAAGAAGAATAGCTGTATTAAGTAGTGGAATTTGTATTGGATTAAAAGGTTGAATTCCTATTGGTGGTCATAATATTCCTAATTCAATAGTTGGTGCTAGTCTTCTTCTAAAAAAAGCTCAGAAGAATGATATAAAAAATAATACTTCAGATGCGATAAATAAAATTATACCTCATCGTAGTCCAATTGATACAAATCCTGTATGTAATCCTTGATATGTTCCTTCTCGGACTACATCTCGTCATCATTGGATTATTGTAAGTAAAGTGATTCCTATTCCGATTATAAATAGATTAATGTTAAATAAGTGAAATCATTTGGCTAATCCTGAAACTAATACTATTGCTCCAATTGCTCCTGTTAGTGGTCAAGGTCTATAGTCTACTAAATGAAATGGGTGATTTGAATGTATTGTTAACATATGTTTAATATACTTCTCTAGAATAAAGAGTTCTTAAAATAGAAAATACGTAGGCTTGAATTATAGCTACTGCTGATTCTAAGATTAATAATAGTATTTGTCCAAAAATTAATAGTGAAATTAAATTTATTGTTATTGATGGTCCTGTATTTCCTAGAAGAGTTAATAATAAATGTCCTGCAATTATATTTGCTGCTAGTCGTACTGCTAATGTCCCCGGTCGAATTACGTTTCTAATTGTTTCAATTAAAACTATAAATGACATAAGTGCTGGAGGTGTTCCTTGAGGAACTAAGTGTGAAAATATGTGGTTGGTATGATTAATTCATCCAAATAATATAAATCTTAACCATATTGGTAATGCGATTGCAAATGTTAATGCTAAATGACTAGTTCTTGTAAAAATATAAGGAAATAGTCCTATAAAATTATTAAATATTATTATAATGAAGATTGAAATAAAAATGAATGTTGTTCCATTAAATGAGTTTGGTCCTAATAAAGTTTTAAATTCATTATGAAGAGTTATATTTAATTTGTTTCATATAATATTAATTCGTGATGGGGTTAATCAGAATAATGCTGGAATTAAAAATAATCCTAAAAAAGTTCTAGTTCAATTTAATGATAAATTAAATAAATTAGTTGATGGGTCAAACGTTGAAAATAAATTTGTTATCATTTTCAATTTAAAGTTTTACTTTTAATTTTTCCTTTTTCTTCTCTTTTTATAAGTATTGGTTTGAATGAGAAGAAGTTTATTTGATTACATAAGATTAATACAATAGAAAATATAATAAATAGTGAAAATCATATTAAAGGGGATATTTGAGGGATTTAGATGTTATTCCTCATCAGAAGTATTTGTTAATTTACTATTTTTTGGTTTAAGAGACCATTACTTACTTTCAGTCATCTGATGATCAAGGTGTACTAAATGATTAGTTATTTTAGATTGACACTCTAACGTTATTTTTTAACTAACTCCTTAGATTATTTTAGATAATCATTTAATAAATATATTAACTGAAGTTCTTTCAATTACGATTGGTATAAATCTATGGTTTGCTCCACAGATTTCAGAGCATTGCCCAAAAAATAATCCAGGTCGGTTTATTGTAAATGTTCCTTGATTTAGTCGTCCTGGTGTTGCATCAATTTTAATTCCTAATGCTGGTACTGCTCATGAATGAAGTACATCTGATGCTCTTGTTAAAACTCGTACTTCGGTATTTATAGGTAGGATTGTTCGATTATCTACATCAAGTAGTCGAAATCCATTAATTTCTAAATCATTTTCTGGTGTTATATATGAATCAAATTCAACATCTACAAAATCAGAATATTCATAACTTCAATATCATTGACGTCCAATTGTTTTAATTGTAATTATTGCATCAACTGAATCATCAAGTAAGTAAAGTAATCGTAGTGATGGTAGAGCAATAAAGATTAATGTAATAGCTGGAAGTGTAGTTCAGATAGTTTCAATTAAATGTCCATGAAGTATATTTCGTCTTTTAAAAGAGATAATTAATATATATCTAAGTGCATATCCAACAATAATAGTGATTAGTAATAATACTACTATTGTATGGTCATGAAAGAATGATAATTGTTCTATTAAGGGTGAAGCTCTGTCTTGTAGTGATAGATTTGATCATGTTGCCATAAATTTCTAATAAAAGGTCAAACCTTTATTTGTAGAGCTTAAATCTACTGCACTAATCTGCCATATTAGAATCTAGAAATTAATGGTAGTTCTGAATATCTATGTTCCGCAGGCGGATTATTTTGAAGTCATTCTGTTGATCTACTTATATTAGATCTAAATAAAATTGCTCGATTTGAAATTATACTTTCTCATATAATTAAAATAAACATAATAATTCCTACAATTGAGATAGTTGATCCAATACTTGAAATTACATTTCATGATGTATATGCATCAGGATAATCAGAATATCGTCGAGGTATTCCTGCTAATCCTAAGAAGTGTTGAGGGAAAAAAGTTAAATTTACTCCAATAAATATAATTGTAAATTGAATTTTTAATCATGTATTATTTATTGATAATCCAGTAAATAAAGGGTATCATTGAATTACTCCTCCTATAATTGCAAAAACTGCTCCTATAGATAATACATAATGGAAGTGTGCTACAACGTAATAAGTATCATGTAATACAATATCAAGTGATGAATTTGCTAAAACTAATCCTGTTAAACCTCCAATTGTAAATAAAAAAATAAATCCTAGTGCTCATAATAATGGTGGATTAAATTTAAATTTTGTTCCATAAAGTGTTGCTAATCAACTAAATACCTTAATTCCAGTTGGAACAGCAATAATTATTGTTGCTGATGTAAAATATGCTCGTGTATCTACATCTATTCCTACTGTAAATATATGATGTGCTCATACAATAAATCCTATTAATCCAATTGATAATATTGCGTAAATTATTCCTAATGTTCCAAATGATTCAATTTTTCCACTTTCTTGACATACAATATGTGAAATAATACCAAATCCAGGTAGAATTAAAATATAAACTTCTGGATGTCCAAAGAATCAAAATAAGTGTTGATATAGAATAGGATCACCTCCTCCTGCAGGATCAAAGAATGAGGTATTTAGATTTCGATCTGTTAATAATATTGTAATAGCTCCTGCTAGTACTGGAAGTGATAATAATAAAAGGAGAGCTGTAATAGCTACTGACCAAACAAATAATGGTGTTTGGTCTAATGTTATTCTTTCTGATCGTATATTAATTGCTGTTGTAATAAAATTAACTGCACCTAGAATTGATGATACACCTGCTAAGTGTAATGAGAAGATTGCTAAATCAACTGACGCTCCTCCATGAGCGATTGCTCCAGCGAGCGGAGGGTAAACTGTCCATCCAGTACCAGCTCCGTTATCTACTATGGAAGATGTAAGGAGTAGGGTTAATGAAGGAGGTAGAAGTCAAAAACTTATATTATTTATTCGTGGGAATGCTATATCTGGTGCTCCAATTATTAATGGTACAAGTCAATTACCAAATCCTCCAATTATAATTGGTATAACTATAAAGAAAATTATTACAAATGCATGTGCTGTAATGATTACATTATAAATTTGATCATCACCAATTAATGATCCTGGTTGTCCTAATTCTGCTCGAATAATTATTCTTATTGAAGTTCCTACTATTCCAGCTCATGCTCCAAATATAAAATATAAAGTACCAATATCCTTATGGTTTGTTGAGAATAATCATTTTTGCGGTAAGATGGCTGAATAATAGGTGATAGACTGTAAATCTATTTATGAGAATTTTTTCTCTCTTATCATTGTTATTGGTTTTATATTCAATTATGATTTTAGACTGCAATTCTAAAGGTGTAAATAATTTTACTAAGGCCTAAAAGATTATTCTTTTAATTATAACTTTGAAGGTTATTAGTTTATTTAACTTAAGTCCTTAGTATAAATAAACTAATATTGATGCTGAAATTAGACCTAAAGTTGAAATTATTACTATTATTGTTAAAACAAATCTTTGTTTATTTAGTGTGCTATTTATTGATCATGAATTTTCTGAGTATGATAAAATAAGTGCTGAAAATCTAATTCGTATGTAATAGTAGAGTGTAATTATGGTTAATATAACCATAATTGTTATTATGATTGTTATATCATTTTCTACAAGAGATTGTATAATAATTCATTTTGGTAGAAACCCTAAAAAAGGTGGTAAACCTCCTAATGAAAGTAGGGATAGGAATATTATAAATTTAATTTCTGGTTTTATATTTGTTGATGAGTAAATTTGATTTAAGAAGAATAAATTTATTTGCTTGAATAGGAGAACTAAAATTATTCTCAATAAGGAATAAATAATGAAGTATAATTCTCATATGTTTTCTCTTACTATTAAAGATCTAAATATTCATCCTAAATGACTAATTGATGAATAAGCTAAAAGTTGTCGTAATGATGTTTGATTTAAACCTCCTAATGCCCCAATAATAATTCTTGAAATAGTGATGACAAATATAAATGTTCTTAATTGGATACAGTAGGATAGAACTATTATTGGAGCAATTTTTTGTCATGTTATTAATGTTAAACAATTAATTCATGTTGATGTTCCTATAACTTCTGGAAATCAAAAATGGAAGGGAGCAGCACCAATTTTTAATAATAATCTAGATCTAACTATTATTGAAGGGATTAATTCTATTTCTCATCTTATCGGGTATTTTATTTGAATAAATAAAATAGAGAATAATAATATTGTTGATGCTATTGCCTGCACAATAAAATATTTAATTGATGATTCGTTTATTATTATATTCTTATTATTTGCTAGTATGGGAATAAATGAGAGTAAGTTGATCTCTAGTCCTATTCAAACTCCGAATCAAGAGTTTGATGAAATGGACAGGATCGTTCCTATCATTAATGTTGATAGGAAGAGAAGTTTTGTAGAGTTGTTGGTCATTAAAAAGGAGAGGATTAATACCTCTATAAATGGGGTATGAACCCATTAGCTTAATTAGCTTACCTTTTTATACATTAAGGTGTATGATGCACGTTAGTTTTTGATACTAAAGGTGATAGTTTAATTCTATCTTATGTAATATCTAATGAAGGTAGGTTTAGCTACTTAATTTACCCTATCAAGGTAGCCCTTTTATCAGGCACTTCATT